ATTGGGGGTTGTTTGATCAAGTAACGGGAACTCGGTCAAATTCATAACTGTCTCAAGGTAATCTTTTCCTTCTTTTTTATTTTTATTGTCTGAATATTCAGGAGCTAAGACCATTCCAATGCTCCTTTTCGCCATGCATAAACTGAACCAACAATTGGAATAAGCACAAAAATGAAAGCTTCTATAAATACGGATACACCCAATACATCAAAACTCATTGCCCACGGATAAAGAAAGACCGTTTCAACATCAAAAACAACAAAAACTAGAGCAAACATATAATAGCGAATTCGGAATTGTAACCAAGCATCCCCCATGGGTTCTATACCCGATTCATAACTAGAGAGCTTCTCTGGTCCTTCACTAGTCGGGGCTAAAACTCCAGAAACGATAAATGCCAAGATAGGAATAACACTTGATATTATCAGAAATGCCCAGAAAATATCATATTCGTGAAGCAGAAACATAGATACACTCCTATTAATGTGGAATATACTGAATTAGTCGATTCGAATTGGAATTGTCAATTCGTCCAGAACTTCTTAAGCGAAATAAGCATTTTTTTTCTTAGCGTTAGCGATATAACATATAGACATTAGTAAAAAGGCCAGGGATTTCTAGTATATTCTATTCGAAGTCTTATTAAAAAATAAAATTCATTCGGGTAGAGGATTATTGCGTCTATTGACTCGATATGTAAACATAATCTAATGCATCGAACGATTATATTCTCGCTTCTTGCCCTATTCTAGATTTATATTATTTTCTTTTATAGAATTGATATAATTCTTAATTGATTCAATCTCTTGAATTGCTAGGAACCCAAATATAAAAAAAGTGTTTCCATACCAAACAAAATTAGAAACTTTTGGTGGATCTCCACTATCCCGGCGTACTCCCTAAGGAACAAAAAAAAATCAAGATATTTAATTAGAGTTATAATGCAAAGGGCATTCTATTTTGAATCAATTTGTAGTACTAAACTAAAGTAGTCAAAATCTTGATTTGGAATGAACAAAAATACTTATTTGTCACTGCAATGCCGCTTAATAAGACTAACCAATGTTAGTAAAGCGTTAAATTTCGTTACAAGTACAAGAAAAAGTTTGTTTTGAAGCAAACCCACATAATGAAGTATAGCATAGTAGTATAATCAGCGGAATCGTAAATTCTACATTTACATCAGATACTTCTATTCTAATTCTAATAGTAATAGAAAAAAATAACATATTATGGAAATCGAACGATTTGATAAATCAAATCTCCAAACCAACTCATAGAAATGGAAGAGGGTACAAATATTGATTTGATATATTTATGACCAATTCATTATCTCTAAAACAATCAATTGGAGTTGTTCTTCTACCAAAAAATGATTTGTCAGGGTATTCTACAAATACAAAACCAATAATAGGTACTCGATCCATGTGACTTATGATTAGATTTGGTTGAGTCAGGTTGGAGTTTTTAGCCAAGATCATGTCATGATTTTAACTTCAAAATGGATTGGGTATACATATCAAATCAAAGCAAAAGTATATCACTAACTCTTTGATCATGACAGGTATGTAATTCACCGACGACAATTAATGAAGAAGAATGTATTGGATTTTTTATCCGAGATTTGATAAATATTAATTGTATCCATTCAATTAAATACAATTTTTGTTTTCATTTTCCTGTCCCTATGAATCCATATGATCATATGGTAATGCTTCTAGTTCTATGGACCAACCGACTGACCAGGCACAAACAAGTACTAATGAGATGAGGAAATAAAAACTAAAAAAAAAAAAGAATGTAAATGTAAATATAATGTATAGGGCTATACGGACTCGAACCGTAGACCTTCTCGGTAAAACAGATCAAACTTTTTATTATCGAAATGATTCGAACTGTTTCAAAGACCCAACGTGCATTTTGTTGCATTGGGCTCTTTCATCAACTGATGAAAAGATCAGTTAGTCCACCATATTTTTTCTTCGCCGAAAACAAGAAGATAATGAGATGGCTCCATTTGCTCTGATTCATTATTTTAATTTTGATCTAAGAGCATTACCAAAGTGTTTCAAAGAAGGGTTACTTTGACGTAGGTCTGCTTCTGGCCTAGATCCACCTAAGTTAAAATTTAATGGAGTCTCTATCGTTCCGCTCTAAGAGTCAAATATGATACTTCTTACACCTTAAAGTTCATAGGACGAAAAGAGGTTATTTTGAGACCCTTATACTCGTTATGCCTGGCATTGAATAGACTGGGTATTCACCTTATCAATTCTCAAATCAATGATGGGCTCTATTTGGCATCAGAATTCGTACCCGAATCGGATTGACCAAATATTTGTCAGGCTATTGTTCTCTTGTTCTCTCGAATCCATGGAGTAAGACATCGATTTTTCAATAAGATTATTTGATTACATGATTGACTCCCTTGAAAAGCATTGGCGCACGTGTAAACGAGGTGCTCTACCAACTGAGCTATAGCCCTTGTCATAGACATCTT